AATAAATTATTTATATATTAAATATTTAATAATTAATAAATTATTTATATATATATTAAATATTTAATAATTAATAAATTATTTATTATACTATATTTATAATTATAAATCTACCCATAAAGGGTAGATTTAATAATTAATATTAATAATATTTAATAATTAATAAATTATTTATATATATTAAATATTTAATAATTAATAAATTATTTATATATATATATTAAATATTTAATAATTAATAAATTATTTATTATACTATATTTATAATTATAAATCTACCCATAAAGGGTAGATTTAATAATTAATATTAATAATATTTAATAATTAATAAATTATTTATATATATTAAATATTTAATAATTAATAAATTATTTATATATATATTAAATATTTAATAATTAATAAATTATTTATTATACTATATTTATAATTATAAATCTACCCATAAAGGGTAGATTTAATAATTAATATTAATAATATTTAATAATTAATAAATTATTTATATATATTAAATATTTAATAATTAATAAATTATTTATATATTAAATCAACAATATTTCAATAAAACTACTTTAAAGATTCATAACTAATCTAATTTATTATGTCTTTTTATATTAAATCAACAATATTTCAATAAAACTACTTTAAAGATTCATAACTAATCTAATTTATTATGTCTTTTTATATTAAATCAACAATATTTCAATAAAACTACTTTAAAGATTCATAACTAATCTAATTTATTATGTCTTTTATATTAAATCAACAATATTTCAATAAAACTACTTTAAAGATTCATAACTAATCTAATTTATTATGTCTTTTTATATTAAATCAACAATATTTCAATAAAACTACTTTAAAGATTCATAACTAATCTAATTTATTATGTCTTTTTATATTAAATCAACAATATTTCAATATATTTGATTATATAATTTTAATAAGCTTTTAAATATTTACCCTCACATATTTTTTATCACTTATGATTATATAATTTTTATAATATTTAATTTATAATTAATTATTAAATTCACCTTTTTTTTTTTATATAAATATAAAAAAAAGGTGAATATTATATATTAGTGTAATAGTGCACAGAAAATTTTGATTTTTCTAGCTAAGTTTGAGTCTTAATTTATATTTTTATTAAAGTTTAATTCAATTCCCTCAAATTGATTAATACAATATAATTTTATGTGTGCTTTTAACACAATTAAAATCAGTCTATAGGGGGAAAAATCATTTTTTTTACTATAATTCATAATATTTTTATTAAAGTTTAATTCAATTCCCTCAAATTGATTAATACAATATAATTTTATGTGTGCTTTTAACACAATTAAAATCAGTCTATAGGGGGAAAAATCATTTTTTTTACTATAATTCATAATATTTTTATTAAAGTTTAATTCAATTCCCTCAAATTGATTAATACAATATAATTTTATGTGTGCTTTTAACACAATTAAAATCAGTCTATAGGGGGAAAAATCATTTTTTTTACTATAATTCATAATATTTTTATTAAAGTTTAATTCAATTCCCTCAAATTGATTAATACAATATAATTTTATGTGTGCTTTTAACACAATTAAAATCAGTCTATAGGGGGAAAAATCATTTTTTTTACTATAATTCATAATATTTTTATTAAAGTTTAATTCAATTCCCTCAAATTGATTAATACAATATAATTTTATGTGTGCTTTTAACACAATTAAAATCAGTCTATAGGGGGAAAAATCATTTTTTTTACTATAATTCATAATATTTTTATTAAAGTTTAATTCAATTCCCTCAAATTGATTAATACAATATAATTTTATGTGTGCTTTTAACACAATTAAAATCAGTCTATAGGGGGAAAAATCATTTTTTTTACTATAATTCATAATATTTTTATTAAAGTTTAATTCTTGCTTAATAATTTACTCTTTATGTTAATTATATGTAATAAAAAATTTAATATTAAATTTCAGTAACTAATCTTTTCAAATTTTATAATTAAGATTCATAATAAAATTAGATTAAAATTGTGCCAGCATTCGCGGTTAAACAATTTAATTAAGTAAATTTAATAAGAATTAGTTTTATTAATTATTGAAATTTAATTTAAATTATTTAAGTGAAATTTTTAATTTAACTAATAATTCTAATTAAATTCTAGTAATATTTTATTATAAACTAGGATTAGATACCCTATTATTAACTTTTTATTTAATTTTCTAGAATAATAATAATTATTTTTATGAAAATCAAAGAATTTGGCGGTAATTTATATTTAGGGGAACCTGTTCTATAATTGATAAACCACGATAGTTTTTACCTTAAATTTATTTGTATATCTCTATAATTATAGAATGTTTTATAAAGAAAATCTTCTTTTATTATATTATAAATAAATATTAGGTCAAGATGCAGTTTTTTTAAGGTAAGTGTGGGTTACATTAAAACTTAATTATTTAAATTAAATTAATAATAGTTTTATGAAATAGGATTTAATAGTAATTTTTAATAATTTTTATGTTTGAATATTAATTTAAATTATGTACATATTGCCCGTCACTCCCATTTAAATTGGGATAAGTCGTAACAAAGTAATTTAACTGGAAAGTTAAACTAGAATTTACAGAATGTAGCTATATAATTATAAGTAAATTATTTACATTAATTTGAAAACTTTGGTTCTTTCTGATTATATAATTATTAATAAATATTATAATTAAAAAATTTTTTTAGTACTTTAAATAATATAGCTTTTTAATTGTTAAATAATCTAATTAATAAGTTATTTTTATTTAATATTACCTTTTGTATCAGGGTAGTTTAATTATTAAACTATTTATTTTCCCGAAATTTAAAGATTTAATTTATAATAATTATATCTGTTTTATAATATTTATTAATTATAAATTAGTAATTAAAAGTTAACGTTTTTTAATATATCTGGTTACTTTAGATTAAATAAAATTTTAGATTAATTTATATATTTAATAATAATATTACTAGTCTTATATTATAAGGGGATAATCTCTATATTTTATTAAAATTTAATTTAATTAATATTTATTTACTTTTAAAATTTGAATTTAGTTTTTAACTATTTAATTTTATAATTATACAATTTTTTTATATTTAATTTTTTATAAAGTTAAATTAAATAATTTATATTTAATTTTAATACTGATTTAATTAGTATAATAATAATATTTATTTTAATGAATTCAACAATTTTTATACCCAACTGTTTATCAAAAACATTTTCTTTAGTTTTTATTAAAGATAAATTCTGCCCAATGAATATATTTAAATGGCTGCAGTATTTTAACTGTACAAAGGTAGCATAATCATTAGTCCTTTAATTAAGGACTGGTATGAATGAATAAATGAGGTTTTTATTTTATTAAATATTTCAATTAAAATTTAATTTTTTGGTAAAAAATCCAAATTAAATTTTTGGGACGAAAAGACCCTATAGAACTTTATTTTAATTAATAATTAATATTATTATAATTAATAATTATTAATTAAAATTTTGTTGGGGTGACAAATAAATTTAAACTTTATTTTATTTAATCATAAATTTATGAATACTATTAATTTTTATAAAAAAGAATAAGTTACCTTAGGGATAACAGCGTAATTAAAATGGAGAGTTCTTATCAATATTTTTATTTGCGACCTCGATGTTGAATTAAGATTTATTATAGGGGTAGATTTTTATAAATAGAGTCTGTTCGACTTTTAAAATCTTACATGATTTGAGTTCAAACCGGTGCAAGCCAGGTTGGTTTCTATCTTAAAATTAAAATTACTTTTTAGTACGAAAGGACCACTAGTTTCATTTTTAATGTTTAATTTAAAATTAAATTGGCAGATAATTATGTATTAAATTTAGAATTTAATTAAATGATATTAATCATATTTAATAATTTATTTAATTACAAGTTTAATTATATTAGTATTTATTTTAATATCTGTAGGTTTTTTTACACTATTAGAACGTAAGATTATAGGATTTATACATATCCGTAAAGGTCCTTATAAAGTAGGTTACTTAGGTATTTTACAGCCTTTTAGAGATGGTTTAAAATTATTTGTTAAAGAACAAATTTTTCCTATAAATTCTAATTATTTAGTATATTATATTTGTCCTTGTTTAGGTTTAATTCAATCATTATTTATATGAGCAATATTTCCTTATTATCTAAATTGTATTAATTTTAGTTATGGAGTACTATTTTTTTTATGTTCTTCTAGAATTAGAGTTTATAGATTAATTATTTGTGGGTGATCTTCTAATAGAATTTATTCTATTTTAGGATGTATGCGTAGTATTTCTCAAGCTATTTCATATGAAGTTTCTTTATCATTAATTTTATTATGTTTTTTTTTATTATCAGATAGTTATAATTTTATTGATATAGTTAAATTTCAAAATTTAAATTGGTTTATAATTTTTTCTATTCCACTATTTATATGTTGATTTTCATGTTGTTTAGCTGAAACTAATCGTTCACCTTTTGATTTTTCTGAGGGTGAAAGAGAATTAGTTTCTGGATTTAATATTGAGTATGGTGGAGGGGGTTTTGCTTTCTTGTTTATTGCAGAATATGCTAGAATTATATTTATAAGTATAATTACATGCTTAATATTTTGTGGGGGTGATTTTATAAATTTATTTTTTTTTATTAAAATAATAATACTTAATTTTTTATTTGTTTGAGCTCGATGTTCTTTTCCTCGTTATCGTTATGACAAATTAATATACTTAGCATGAAAATGCTATTTACCTTTATCATTAAATTATTTATTAATTTCTATTATATTTAAAACCATAATCTTTTATCATTTTTTTTAGTTAAGTTATTAAGTAGCCTATCTTTTACTTTCAAAGTAAATATTTTTATTAAACTAAATAACTAACTTAAAATTTTGTCTATAAGTTTAACTAATAATGGATTACTAAAGAAGTATATGAAATATAAATATGTTAAAATTAATCCAATTAATATATAAGGTTCTTCTACAGGTCGAGCTCCAATTCAAGTTAATATTACTACAGTAATAATGAAAAATCAAAAATTTATTTGATTTAAAATATAAAAATTATTTCCTTTAAAGTTAGATTTAACTGTAAAAGGTAAAATTAACAAAATTAAAATTGATATAAATAAGGCTATTACACCACCTAATTTATTAGGAATTGACCGTAAAATTGCATAAGCAAATAAAAAATATCATTCTGGTTGAATATGGATAGGTGTAACTATAGGATTAGCTTTAATAAAGTTATCAGGATCTGATAATATATAAGGTTCTGTAAAATTTAAGATTACTAATATACATAAAATAATTGAAATACCTAATAAATCTTTAATTGAAAAATAAGGATGAAATGGAATTTTATCAAAATTAGAATTTAATCCAATAGGATTATTAGATCCAGTCATATGTAAAAAAAAAATATGAATAATTACTAATATAGTAACAATAAAAGGTAATAAGAAATGTAATCTAAAAAATCGAGATAAAGTTGCATTGTCAACTGCAAAACCCCCTCAAATTCAATTTACTAATAAAGTACCAATATAAGGAAAAGCTGATAATAAATTGGTAATTACAGTTGCCCCTCAAAAAGATATTTGACCTCAAGGTAATACATAACCTAAAAAAGCAGCAGCTATAACCATTAGTAGAATAATTACTCCTACAATTCATGTATAAATAAACTTATATGAACCATAATAAATACCTCGACCAGTATGAATATATAGACAAACAAAAAAAAATGATGCACCATTAGAATGTAATGTTCGTATTAATCAACCATAATTTACATCTCGGACAATATGATTGACTCTATTAAAAGCTATTTCAACATTTGAAGTATAATGTATTGATAAAAAAATACCAGTTAATAATTGAATAAACAAACAAAGTCCTAAAATAATACCAAAATTTCATCAAGAATAAAGATTAATAGGTGCTGGTAAATCAATTAAAGAATAATTAATAATTTTAATTAAAGGGTTAATTTTTCGTAATATTTTATTCATAATTATAATTACGTAGAGGTCCAGCATAATGTTTAACAATTATAGAAACTGAAATTATAGTTAATAATAAATATAATACTAAAAATATTCTTAGTATTATAGATTTTAAATTATAAATTTTTGTTATAGATAAATCATTAATATTAATAAAGATTAAATTTTGATTTTCATTAATTTGATTATTAATAAATATCTCATCAATATAAATTATTATGAAAATAAATAATAAAAGTAAATTAATTTTAATTTTAAATATTTCATTAGAAGCAATTCTTCTTATATAAGAAAATAAAATTAATAAACCACCAATTATTATTAAAAAAGTAATTATAGTAAATCATGATGTATATATAATTTTATTTATATAAATAATTACAATTATAGTTTGAAATAATAAAATTAAACCTAATGATATAGGAGTATTAAACAAAAAAACTATTGAGTAAACAATTATCAGAATCTTTAATAAAAAGAATTTCATTCAGTATATAGTTTATTTAAAATATTGGCTTTGGAAGCTAATGAAATAATTTCCTTATTATACTGATGATTTAAAGGATAATTCCTATATTTGATTTACAAAATCAATATTTTTATTAAATTATTAAAACATATGTGAATTTTTTACTATATATTATTATTAAGTTTAATTTCAATAATTTTAATTCGCAAACATATTTTACTTTGTTTAATAAGATTAGAATTAATTGTATTAGTATTATTATTAATAATTATAACATATTGTATTATAATAAATTATTCAATATATTTATTTGTTATTATAATAACATTCTATGTATGTGAAGGGGTATTAGGATTGAGAGTTTTAGTTTATATAATTCGATGTCATGGTAATGACTTAATTAATTCATTAATAATATGATAAAATTTATATTCTATTTATTATTTATATCATTAATCTTAAATAACAATATATGATTTACAATTCAATTTTTACTTTTAATTATTTTATTAATTTTTATAATAAATTCAATTAATAATTATTTTAGTATAATTTCATATATATTTGGTATTGACTACTTTTCTTATGGTTTAATAATTTTAAGTATTTTAATTGTTTCAATAATAATTATATCTACAACATTAAAAAAATTTAATAAATATTTTTTCTTAATAAACATAATGTTACTAATAATTTTAATAACTATTTTTTCATCATTAAATATATTTATTATATATATAAGATTTGAATTTAGATTAATCCCATTAATAATTTTAATTTTTGGTTGAGGATATCAACCTGAACGATTAATTTCAGGATTATACTTATTCTTTTATACTCTATTTGCTTCATTACCTTTAATTTTAGTACTAATTTATTTCATAGTTAATTATAAAACCTTATTTTTTGATTTAAAGTTTGGTTATTCAAATAGAATAATTATACATTTAAGAATAATATTAGCATTCTTAGTTAAATTACCTATATTTATATTACATTTTTGATTACCTAAGGCTCATGTTCAAGCCCCAGTGTCAGGATCAATAATTTTAGCAGGTTTATTATTAAAAATTGGTGGTTATGGATTAATTCGGTTTATATTTATTTATGAAAACTTATTTTTAAAATTTAATTTTATTTGATTTTCTTTTAGAATTTCAGGATCTATTTTAGTTAGAATAATTTGTTTAATTCAAGGAGATTTAAAAGCTATAATTGCTTATTCATCTATTGCACATATAGGTTTATGTTTAATAGGAATTTTAACTATAACTAATTGAGGTATATTTGGAGCTTATATAATTATATTATCTCATGGTTTATGTTCATCTGCTTTATTTTGTTTAGCTAACATTTCCTATGAACGTACTAATAGTCGTAGTTTTTTTCTTAATAAAGGATTAATTATATTTATACCTAGAATAACATTTATATGGTTTATTTTTTGTTCATTTAATATAAGATGTCCACCTAGTTTAAATTTTATTAGAGAAATTTTTATTATTACAAGTATAATTATATACTGAATAAAATCATATTTAATATTATTTTTTATTTCATTTTTATCAGCATGTTTTAGTTTTTATCTATTTAGTTATAGTCAACATGGAAGATGAAATTTTTTATATTCATCAAGATCAGGATACACCCGAGAATTTTTAATACTAATTGTTCATATAATTCCATTACTAATTGTAATTTTATCATTAAATTCAATGTATATATAATTTAAGTAGTTTAACATAAAATATGAATTTGTGGTATTCAAGAAATTAATTAATCTTAAATATTGAAATTAAATTTTTATATAAATTGAACTTTAATAATATTATTTATTTCTATTACATCATTTTACTTTAGTATTATATTTATTATAAAAGATACTACAATATTTATTGAATGAAAATTATTTAATTTAAATTCACATAATATATATTACTTATTAATTTTTGATTGAATTAGATTAATATTTATTTCAACTGTAACTTTAATTTCATCTATAGTTATTTTTTATAGAATTAATTATATAGGAATTTATAATTATAGAAGAAATCGTTTTTTATTTTTAGTTATTTTATTTGTTTTAAGTATAATTTTAATAATTATAAGACCAAATTTAGTTAGAATTTTATTAGGTTGAGATGGTTTAGGTTTAGTTTCATACTGTTTAGTAATTTATTACCAATCAATAAAAAGATATTTAGCTGGTATAATTACCTGTTTAACTAATCGATTAGGAGATATTGGTATTTTAATTACAATTGCATGATTAATATCTTATGGGTCATGACATTTTATATTTTATTTAAATTTTTTTAATCCATTAATTTATAAGATAATTTTTATTTCAGCATTTACAAAAAGAGCACAAATTCCATTTTCATCATGACTTCCTGCAGCAATAGCTGCACCTACCCCAGTATCAGCATTAGTTCATTCTTCAACATTAGTTACAGCAGGTGTTTATATACTAATTCGGTTTTTCAATAAATTTAATTATAATAATATATTCTTTTTAACTTTAACTATTTTAACTATATTTATATCATCATTTTGTGCAAACTATGAATTTGATTTAAAAAAAATTATTGCACTGTCAACATTAAGTCAACTAGGTTTAATAATAAGTTCATTATTTATAGGATTAGTTGACATATCATTCTTTCATTTATTAACACATGCTATGTTTAAATCTTTATTATTTTTATGTGCAGGAATTTTTATCTTTTACATAAAAGATAATCAAGATATCCGATTTATAGGAACAGTATCAAAAATAATACCATTTAATACAGTTTGTTTTAATATTTCAAATTTAACTCTATGTGGATTACCATTTTTATCAGGGTTTTATTCAAAAGATTTAATTGTAGAAAGTAGATTAATAAATGAATATAATATTATTTTTTATATAATATTTTACATTTGCTTAGGATTAACATCTTGTTATACAATTCGTTTATTTTTTTATTCAGTAATATTTGATATTAAATTAAATTCGATTATAATAATAGTTGAGGAAAAAATATTCATAAAATTTAGAATTTTTGTTTTAACAATATTTTCATTAATTTATGGATCATCAATTCTATGAATAATTTCTATTAATTTCAGATACTTAATTATACCTATATTAATAAAAATTATGAGATTTTTATTTATTTTAGCCGGTATAATAATAGGTTATAATATTATGAACTTTAAAATATATTTATTTAATATAAATTATTACTTATTTGGTAATATGTGATTTATATTTAGATATTCAAATTATATATATAAAATTCTATATAATATTTCGTTCAAATATAATATTAATTTGAATTGAGGTGAATATTATGGGGCAATAGGAATTTCATATTATTTATTAAAATTATCTAATTATATAAATAATTATATAATAAATAATTTAAAAATTATATTATTTAGATTTTTAATTTGATTCTTATTATTAAATTAATTTTAATAGCTTATAAAGAGTATTATATTGAAGATATAAAGGAGATTTAATCTTAAAATATTCAATAGAAAAATCTTTTTTTTAATGAAAATAAAATGTTTTAAATAAACTATATGAATAAGAAATGAATGGAATTTAACCACTCTAAAAATTAGTTAGAAGCTATTTTTAATCTAAATTTCTTTTAATTGGAATATTTTATTCAAAATTCTTATTAACAATAAGAAACCTAAGTTTTGGTTTAACTTAATAATGGGATAAATATTATATCCTAAACTTAGGTCGAAACTAAGTGTAATAATTTTACTTCTTTATTTAAGATTAGTTATTAAACACCTTTTGAATGCAAATCAAATATTATAATTAAATATAATCCCATTAATTTGATCAGTTTAATATACCATTATATCATTCATGGTACAAGCCTATTACTAAAATAATAATAAATAAAATAGAGGTTAATAATCAATAATTAATTATTGAACTCTTTATAGTTAAAATTATAGGTATAATAATAATAATTTCAATATCAAAAACTAAAAAAATTACTGCAATAAGAAAAAAATGAATAGAAAAAGGTAAACGTTTATAAGTTATAGAATTAAACCCACATTCAAAAGGTCTTGATTTTTGAGTATCTATAATAAATTTTGAACTAATTAAAATTAATAATAAAGTAAGAAAAATTACGATAATAATTACTAATAAAATGTATTTTAAAATTAAATTTATTACTTAATTCAAATGAACATTTAAGTTGGAAGCTTAATATACTAATTATATTAATTAAGTTTAATTACCTCATCAATAAATAGAAATATATAAAAACAATCATACTACATCAACAAAATGTCAATATCAAGCTGAAGCCTCAAAACCAAAATGATGATAACTAGATAAATGTAAATTTTTTATTCGTAATATTCTAATACAAATAAAAATAGTACCAATAATTACATGAAGACCGTGAAATCCTGTTGCTATAAAAAAAGTTCTACCATAAACTGAATCAGAAATACTAAATGGAGATTCAATATATTCATATAACTGAAGTATAGAGAAATATAAGCCTAAAATTACAGTTAAAATTATTCTTTTAATTATTTGATTGTAATTACCATTAATAATAGAATAATGAGATCAAGTAATAGAAATACCTGAACTTAATAAAATTATAGTATTAAGTAATGGGATATTAATAGGATTAAAAGCATTAATACCTAATGGAGGTCATATTAAACCTAATTCAATACTTGATGATAAACTTCTATGAAAAAAAGCTCAAAAAAATGACAAGAAAAAAAAAATTTCAGAAACAATAAATAATAATATTCCTAATTTCATATTTAAAGTTACCTTTAATGTATGAAGTCCTTGAAAAGTAGATTCACGAATTACATCACGTCATCATTGAAATATAGTTAATAAAATAATAAATACTCCTAATATAACTAATATTAAATTAAATTTATGAAAAAAAAAAACTATACCAGATAATATAGTTATTAATCCAATTGATCCTCTAATTGGTCAAGGTCTTTTATCAACTAGATGAAAAGGGTGATTATTCATTTTAAATTTCTCTAGAATATAAAGTTCTTAAAATTATAAAAACATATGATTGAATTAAAGCAACACCTAACTCAAAAATTATTAATATTAAATAAATAAATATTAATGATATTATCAAAATAATTCTTAATGAATTATTTCCTAATAAAGATATTAATAAATGTCCTGCAATTATATTGGCCATTAATCGTACAGATAATGACCCAGGTCGAATAATATTTCTAATAGTTTCAATTATAACTATAAAAGGTATTAAAATTGTAGGTGTACCAACTGGTAATAAATGTCTAAATATTATATTAGATTTATTTAATCAACCATAAAATATAAATGAAAATCATATAGGTAGAGCTAATCTTAATGAAAATATTAAATGAGATCTTGAAGTAAAAATATAAGGTATTAAGCCTATAATATTATTAACTATAATATATATAAATAATCTTAAAAAAATTAAAGAAGAACCCTTATATGGTATTAATATAGTAATTTCTATTTTTAATGTTATAATAAGCTTATTAAATAAATTTATCAATTTATTAGGATAAAATCAATATTTAATAGGAGTTAATATAATAAAAATTATAATACTAATTCAATTTAAAGAAAAAAAACCTGTGCAAGGATCAAAAATATTAAATAAATTACTTATCATTTTCAACTTATATTTAAAGTACTAATTGAACTAATTGAATTGTTATTATAAGAAAAATTAAAATATATTATAATTATATAAAATAATAATATAAACAAAAAAATAAATATTATTAATGTTCATCATATAGGAGACATTTGTGGCTAAAAATTACTTTTAAGTATCTTAAATATGACAATTTTATGTTTTTATTAAACTAAATTCTTTCATTAAAAATAGATGTTAACCTATTATAAATTGGTTTAAGAGACCAATACTTACATTTAAGCTTCTTAATGAATAATTTAATAATCAACTTAAAAATTCCTTTAAATTAATACTTTCCAAAACAATAGGTATAAACCTATGATTAGACCCACAAATTTCAGAACATTGACCAAAATATAGCCCTGGTCGATTAATTAAAATTATTCCTTGATTAATACGACCAGGTGTACAATCTAATTTTAATCCTAATGAAGGTACAGTTCAAGAATGAATAACATCAAATGAAGTTAATAATACACGAATATTAGTATTAAATGGTAAAACTAAATGATTATCAGTATCTAATAATCGAAAACTATTAATATTATCAGAACTTATGTAAGAATCAAAATCAATTTTATTATAATCTGAATATTCATAAGATCAATATCATTGATGACCAATTGCCTTAATAGTTATTAATGGTTTATTAATTTCTTCTATTAAATATAAAATTTTTAATGAAGGGATTGCAATAAAAATTAAAATAAATACAGGTAAAATTGTTCAAATTAATTCAATTAATTGACCTTCTAATAAAAATAAATTAATTAATTTTTTAGTTATTAAAGAAAATATTATATATCTAACAACTAATGTAATAATAATAATTATTATTATGGTATGATCATGAAATATAATAAGTTGTTCTATTAAAGGTGAATTAGCATCTTGCATATTAAAATTTAATCATGTAGCTATTTCTAAAGAAATATAAATATTTATATAAGAATCTTAAATTCAATGCATATTATCTGCCACATTAGAACTTAATTAAAATAGGTACTTCCATATAAGAATGTTCATTAGGAGGAAAATTTTGTATTCATTCAATTGAAGACTTATTTCTATTAATAAATAGTACTAATCGCTTAGAAACTATTCTTTCCCAAATAATAAATATTATTATTAAAACACTTAATAGAGAAATTAATCTACCTAAAGAAGACAATATATTCCAGCTTAAATATACATCAGGGTAATCAGAGTAACGACGCGGGAAACCTCTTAATCCTAAAAAATGCTGAGGAAAAAAAGTTAAATTAACCCCAACAAATATAACTATAAATTGAATTTTTAATCATAAAGGATTTATTATTAAACCAGTAAATAAAGGATACCAATGAATAAATCCAGCTATAATAGCAAATACAGCTCCTATAGATAATACATAATGAAAATGAGCTACTACATAATAAGTATCATGTAATACAATATCAATTGATGAATTTGAAAGAATAATACCAGTTAATCCCCCAATGGTAAATAAAAAAATAAAACCATAAGATCATATTAATGAAATACTTCGTTTTAAAGATACACCATAAGAAGTTGAAAGTCAACTAAATACTTTAATACCAGTTGGAACCGCAATAATTATAGTAGCTGAAGTAAAATAAGCGCGAGTATCAACATCTATACCAACAGTAAATATATGATGAGCCCAAACAACAAATCCTAATAAACCAATAGATATTATAGCATAAATTATACCAATATAACCAAATGATTCATTTTTACCTCTTTCTTGAGTAACAATATGAGAAATTAATCCAAATCCAGGTAAAATTAAAATATAAACTTCAGGATGACCAAAAAATCAAAACAAATGTTGATATAAAATAGGATCACCACCACCAGTAGGGTCAAAGAAAGTAGTATTTAAATTTCGATCAGTTAAAAGTATAGTAATAGCACCTGCCAATACTGGTAAAGAAAGTAATAATAATACAGCTGTAATAAAAACTGATCAAGCAAATAAAGGAGTACGATCTAATGTTATTAAATTAGTTCGTATATTAATTAATGTAGTAATAAAATTTAAAGCACCTAAAATAGAAGAAATACCTGCTAAATGTAATGAAAAAATTACTAAATCAACACTTGGTCCAGCATGAGCTAAATTTGATGATAGAGGAGGATAAACAGTTCAACCAGTACCAGCACCCATTTCAACTAATGAACTTAATAATAATAACATTAAAGAAGGAGGTAAAAGTCAAAATCTTATATTATTTAAACGAGGAAAAGCTATATCTGGTGCACCAATTATTAAAGGTAATAATCAATTACCAAAACCACCAATTATAATAGGTATAACTATAAAAAAAATTATAATAAAAGCATGAGAAGTAACAATTACATTATAAATTTGATCTCTACCTAAAAAGCTACCTAATTGAGCTAATTCAACACGAATTAATATACTAAGTATTATACCTACTATACCAGATCAAATACCAAAAATAAAATATATAGTACCAATATCTTTATGGTTGGTAGAAAATAATCATTTATTCATATTAAAAATTAAGATGTCTGATTAAAGTAATAAACTGTAAATTTATATATGGAATTATTTTCCTCTTAATATTAATCTTATAGTTTAACTAAAAACATTAAAGTGCAAATTTAAAAATAAATAATTATTAAGATTTAATTATAAATTATATTTAACTTTGAAGGTTAATAGTTTAATTAACTTAAAATCTTAAATAAATATTTTTGAATATATTATAATATATAAACCCAAGAAATTAAATAAAATAAAAAAAGAAGAAAAATTATTAATTTTAAATAATGATATTTTATAAATTAAATGAAAAAATAATATTGAAACGAATATTAAACGTATATAAAAAAACATAAGTAATAAAGAAGATATAATTAATACAAATAAAATTAAATATTTAAATTGAAAAATTAGTAATTCAATTACAATTAATTTAAGTATAAATCCTAATATAGGTGGTATACCACTTATAGATAATAAAACAAATCATAAATTAATTTTACAAATTAAATCATTATTTATAACAATTTGATTAATATAATTAAATCTAAAAAAATTAAAAAATGAAACTAATATAAATATCAAGTTTGAATAAATAAATAAATAAAATAATCATAAAAAATTAAAATTAATTAACATTAAAATTAAACTTATATTAAAAATAGATGAATAAACTAAAATTTTTCGTAGAGAACTTTGATTTAAACCAAGAATAGATCCTAAAACTAAATTTATAACAATAATGATTATTAAATTAAAATTAAAATAAGTAAATAAAGTTAAAGGAGCAATTTTTAAAACTACTAATAACATAAAAATTGAATTAAATCTTATACCTTCAATAATAATTATAAGTCAGTTATGAAAAGGAATTACACCTATTTTAATTATTAATGAAATTAAAATTAATAAATTTATATTAAGCAAATTGAATATTATTATTATAATACCAGATATTAAAATTGAAGAAGAAATACCTTGAATAATAAAATAAATAATAGAAGATTCAGATGAAATAATTGATTTAGAACTTAAAATAGGTACAAAACAAATTAAAGATATTTCTAAACCGCATCAAATTATAATTCAATTATTAGAACTAATAGAAATAAAAATACTAATTATTATTGAACAAAACAATAATATTAATGAAGAATTAAGCTTAATTAAAAAGAAGAAAGATTAATGCTTCTATAATTAAGGTATGAACCTAACAGCTTAAATTAGCTTATCTTTTTAATCAATAAGAGCATAATTTATACTTAATTTATTATATCAAAATAACCCTTTAATCAGGCATCTTATT